AAGCGATGTAGAAACGAAGAAGACTAAACAGGAACAAGAGGGATCCACCGTGAATTTTAAAATTTATAATAAAATAACAAAACTAATAAAAAAATTGATACATAAGATAAATACAAGAATAGATAAGACGAGACTCGTCCACCTCCCATATATTTAACTCCTTCCCCTATAAAGAAACTAGCAACGCCAACTCCGTTTATAATTCCATCAATTATATACCGATCAAAAAACTGAATTCGTTCGGCCAGTCTTCTTATACCCACAGTAAAAATTCTAGTATAAAAAAGATCTATGTAACCGCGATTATATGACCAATTGTATATCACATTTTTTACTTGATCCAAGAGCATTCTTTTTGGGACCCTCTTTACAAATAAATTGACTAAGTCTAAATTCTGTAGAGATGAATAGACAGATCCATATAAAATAGATGCTATAAATAATCCAAAAAGGGCTATACTTACAGAAAAAATTGCATTTTCCAAAAAATCATACCAATCCGAGGAATCATTCAAATTTGGATGGAAAAAGTTTGTGGATGGAGTTAACCATTTCGATAATAAATCAAAATCCATTACTCCTCGATCAAAATTAATTCCGATTGTTCCGACGAATAAAGTAAATAATACCAATACAAGCAGAGGAAATAACATAGTATTGTCCGACTCGTGAGGATAGGTGTAAGTATATTTATTCCTAAAGTAAGTACTAAAGTATCGTAGTCTCTTTCTTGCATTATCATCAATTTTATATGTATTTTTTGAAAAAAAAGAGACCTTATTATTCGTATTCATTGTTGATAAAAGTAAATTTCTATTGGCTGCCGCTGCCTTAGGTACTTTTTTTCCCCATAAAGATATTGAATAAAAAGAACTACTTTTAGTGCTACTGTAATTTTTAAAATGAATACGCAAATGTCCATCAAAAGTAAGTAAATACATCCGAAACATATAAAATGCGGTTAATCCTGTTGTGAAGGATGCTATTATTGCGAAAGTTGGTGAATACAACCAACTATCATTAAGAATTTCATCTTTGGACCAAAAACAAGCAAGAGGTGGAATACCACAAAGAGAGAGTGTACCTAATAAAAAAGTAATTCTTGTAATTGGAACATATTTTGCTAAACCGCCCATAAGAACCATATTTTGACTTTTTTCTGGTGAATATCCAACAATGGGTTCCATTGAATGAATAATAGATCCGGATCCCAAAAACAATAAAGCTTTCGAATAGGCATGAGTGATCAAATGGAATAAAGCTGCTCGATAAGAACCTATGCCCAAAGCTAACATAATATAACCCAATTGAGACATTGTAGAATAAGCTAAACTTCTTTTAATGTCTCTTTGAGCAAGAGCCAAAGTTGCTCCTAATAGTACTGTTATTACGCCTATTAAAGAAATAAGATTCATTATGGAAGGTATAACTATGAAAAGAGGAAGAAGCCGCGCTACAAGAAAAATTCCCGCTGCTACCATAGTAGCAGCATGTATAAGAGCCGAAATGGGAGTGGGTCCTTCCATAGCATCAGGTAACCATATGTGAAGGGGGAATTGTGCGGATTTAGCAACTGCACCAAGGAATAAAAAAGAAGCACACAGAGTAGCAAATAAAGAATCTACTCCATTATTCTGAACCAAGTTATTAACTATTTCGAACAAATCCCGAAATTCTAAACTACCCGTTATCCAATAAAGTCCTAAAATTCCTAATAATAAACCAAAATCCCCTATACGATTGGTTACAAAAGCTTTTTGACAAGCACTTGCCGCAATTGGCCGTGTGAACCAAAAACCTATTAATAAATAGGAACACATTCCTACAAGTTCCCAAAAAATATAAATTTGTATCAAATTGGAACTAGTAACTAATCCCAACATAGAAGTATTGAAAAAACTCATATAGGCAAAAAATCTCAAATAGCCTTGATCGTGAGACATATAATTGTCACTATAAATAAGAACCATGATTCCAACAGTAGTAATTAATATTGACATAATAGAAGTAAGTGGATCGATCAAGTGTCCGAACTCTAAAGAAAAATCATTATTGACGGTCCAAGACCATAGATATTGATAGATAGAATTTCCATTTATTTGCTGAATAGACAGATTAACCGAAAATGCCATAGCTATACTTAACATCAAAACACTTGGAAAAGCCCACATACGACGAATATTTTTTGTTGCTGTCGGAATAAGCAAAAGTCCAAATCCTATTAACATAGTAACTGGAAGTGGAAGAAGAGGTATTATCCACGCATATTTATATGTATGTTCCATAAAAAAAACAAATTTCCATTTTTTCTTATCTTATAATTGTTTCCGATTCACCAATTCTTATCGTTTTCGAAAGGAACAAAAAAAAATCAACAAAAAAAGATATGCAAATTTTTTGATTTTTCATTATTCTGACTTTTCTCAGATATTGGAGGAAATATTCAAAAAGTTCCAATTCAATTGGTTAGTCAAATGATATGACCAAAGAGTTAGGTAAGAATAATTACTTAGTTATTAACTTTATTAACTAAAGAAAGATATTTATAGAAATGAGGAATATGAGATTTTAAATCATTCTACAACTATATTATCATTCTATTCTGGTAATATGTAAGCCTATCATATACTATAGTCTAGTAAATAAAAACAATTATACCAAAACAGTAGAATATGGATGCATCAATAAATGAAAAAAGATCTAGTTATTCTAGTGAATTTATTTGTAGTAATTACTGCGGAACTAATTGATTGGATTCCAATCCAATAAGAAAGTATCCGAAATCTTATCTTATAATACTTCTTACTTTGTATATAGAATAGAATTCAAATAAAATAAAAATAACTAAAAATGGAAGTTCCCTTTCTTAGGTAATGGAATGTCTTGTTTAAGATATTAACTACTAGTTGTAGTTGAAGTTTGGACTTAAATTATAGACACGGCACTATGGGCTTATTCAATTACAACTAATAGTCATAAAAATCCCTTTTCATTTTCAAATTTTCCCCTCCTTTCTTCTATTTTCTTCCCTAGTGTGTTCGATATGTGACATGCATATATTTATATATATTATTTATATTATATAAATAATATAATATATATTTGTATTGTAGTATTGTATCTTATAAAAAAAATGTATGTTATGAAAAAACTATTATAGACGTAATTAAGTATAGAAAATGACTAAAAAAGAATGACCCATTTTGAGCAATACATGTCTTTCACATACAAAAATAAAAATAAGTAACTCTTTTTTTGAATGGCAGTTCCAAAAAAACGTACTTCTATATCAAAAAAACGTATTCGTAGAAATATTTGGAAGAAAAAGGGATATTTAGCTGCAATAAAAGCTTTTTCTTTAGCAAAGTCAGTTTCCACCGGAGATTCAAAAAGTTTTTTTGTGCGACAAACAAGTAAGAAAATCTTGGAATAATAGGAAGTTACGTAGCTAGAAGAACTTTCAATTTTGGAATAGGAAGAATTCCCATTAACTAATGTATTGATATATTGAACTCCTCAATATTAGTTAGAACTAGCTGCTATAATATATAGAATAAGAATTTCTTTGTCTGTCGATTCTAAATATCATTATTATTATTTTTTTTTTCATTCTAGTTTTTTAGAATCTATTTATTAATTTGTGAGATGGTTTTTGTCCTATTAATTTTCTTTTCCTAATAGAAAAATCTTTGTTCATTCTATTGGGAAAAGAAAGTTGTGATGAATATTGAAATTTGTTTTATTTAGAAATTTTGTACACAATAAACTATTATATTAATAGTTAATTAATACTTAATGATACTAAGAAAAGTTTCGAAATTGTTATTCCTTAAATTGAAATTTAGTATTAGTAATTAAATTGTGATAAATGATAAATATGAAATCCTATAGAATTTCATTAAATTTTTTCATTTTGTTCTTTGACGATTTGTTTTTCATTTATCTGATTTCGCGGATTCAAAATATAAAATATATTATAAAATATATAAATAAATATATATATATATAAAAAAAGAAAGGGGGCAGTTCTTAGTTTCTATTTCGACTGAAAAAACTTTCATTTCAAATTCCAAATGTTCCGGGGGAACCTAGCATATAGATAGTACGTAAAAGTTGATTGTTAAAACGGAACCCACGATGATACTAACCTAATTAAGAATTATTGAAAATTCAAAGATGAATTCAAATCTTATTTATCAGTTCTAATGGTTCCTAAACTATATTGGATCTAGACGATTCAATATGAATTGATTATTATTATTTCAAGTAAGCCGCTATGGTGAAATCGGTAGACACGCTGCTCTTAGGAAGCAGTGCTAGAGCATCTCGGTTCGAGTCCGAGTGGCGGCATAGAGATACAATGCATCCTATAATGTATTTAATTCCCTATTTCCATTCTGTAATGGGACCTCTTTTATCTATGATATTTGTCACTTTAGAACATATATTAACTCATCTCTCTTTTTCGATCATTTCAATTGTGATTACGATTCATTTGATGACCCTATTAGTTCACGAAATTATAGGGTTGCGAGATTCGTCGGAAAAAGGAATGATAGCTACTTTTTTTTCTATAACAGGATTATTAGTTACTCGTTGGATTTCTTCGAGACATTTTCCATTAAGTAATTTATACGAGTCATTAATCTTCCTTTCATGGAGTTTTTCCATTATTCATATGATTTCCAAGATACGGAATCAGAAAAATGATTTAAGCGCAATAACCGCCCCAAGTGCCATTTTTACCCAAGGTTTCGCTACATCGGGTCTTTCAAGTGAAATGCACCAATCGTCAATATTAGTACCTGCTCTACAATCTCAATGGTTAATGATGCACGTAAGTATGATGTTATTGAGTTACGCAGCTCTTTTATGTGGGTCGTTATTATCAGTGGCTTTTCTAGTCATTACATTTCGCAAAAACATCGATATTTTTGGTATTGACTTAATTAAGATTAAGTCATTTTTCTTTGGCAAGATCGAATACTTGAACGAAAACAAAAATGTTTTTAAACACACTTCCTTTGTTTCATTTCAAAATTATTACAAATATCAATTAACTCAACGTTTGGATTATTGGAGTTATCGTGTCATTAGTTTAGGGTTTACCTTTTTAACCATAGGTATTCTTTCTGGAGCAGTATGGGCTAATGAGGCATGGGGATCTTATTGGAATTGGGACCCCAAGGAAACTTGGGCCTTTATTACTTGGACTATATTCGCGATTTATTCACATACTAGAACAAATCAAACTTTGCAAAGTACGAATTCGGCACTTGTAGCTTCTATAGGATTTCTTATAATTTGGATATGCTATTTTGGGATCAATCTATTAGGAATAGGTCTACATAGTTATGGTTCATTCACATTAACATCTAATTGAATAAATTCCATGAGGAATACATAAGACCATCGTCCCATATATAACGGAAAGTTTGTGCGGGTTTTTGAGAACCATTTGAATCAAGGAATCATTCAAATGGTTCTCAAAAACCCGGAATACATCTTATTACGATTTTAATTCATTTTCTTTTTTTGCGTTGTAGTCTATAGCGAATGATTTAAAAACTCTTAAAACGAAAACTTTGATTTCTGTCTCAGTACTGAAAACTATCTATGAAAATAATTAGATAGGATACCTTGTACCTTGTCAACTGATAGCGAGAGAACGAAATCCGGATAAATACCAATCCCTATTATGGGTAAAAAGATACAGATCGAAACAAATAGTTCTCTTGGTCCAGAATCCACAAAATTGGAATTTGGAACATTGAATAGTTTGTATCCATAGAACATCTGACGTAACATAGATAATAAATAAATAGGAGTTAATATCATTCCAATTGCCATTACAAATGTAATTAATATTTTTGGCATTAAAAGAAATTTTGGACTGGTAATTATTCCAAAAAATACTAATAATTCCGCAACAAAACCACTCATTCCTGGCAATGCAAGAGAAGCCATTGAGAAACTACTAAACAGAGTAAATATTTTTGGCATTGGAATGGATATCCCCCCCATTTCGTCGAGATAAACAAGACGTATTCTATCACAACTCGTTCCTACCAAGAAAAAAAGTGCAGCACCAATAAATCCATGAGAGAGTATTTGTAATATGGCTCCGTTGAGTCCCATGCCGGTTATAGAACCAATTCCTATAATTATGAAACCCATGTGAGATACAGAAGAATAGGCTATTCTCTTTTTTAAATTGCGTTGACCAAGAGAAGTTGAAGCTGCATAGATTATTTGCATTGTCCCGACTATCACCAACCAGGGAGAAAATATAGAGTGGGCGTGCGGTAATAATTCCATATTGATCCGAATCAATCCATATGCTCCCATTTTTAATAAGATTCCAGCTAGAAGCATACATGTACTGTAATGTGCTTCTCCATGGGTATCTGGTAGCCATGTATGTAGGGGTATAATCGGCAATTTGACAGCATAAGCAATAAGGAAGCCCAAATAGAATATTATTTCTAATGCCACAGGATATGACTGATGAGCTAATCTTTCAAAATCCAATGTTGGTTCATTGGAACCATATAAACCCATACCTAGAACCCCTATTAAGAGAAAAATGGAACCCCCCGCAGTGTACAAAATAAACTTTGTAGCCGAGTACAAACGTTTCTTTCCCCCCCACATGGATAAAAGTAAGTAAACAGGAATTAATTCTAACTCCCACATAAGGAAAAAAAGTAAAAGGTCTCGAGAAGAAAATAATCCTATTTGACCACTGTACATTGCTAACATCAGGAAATAGAATAATCGCGAATTTCGAGTAACAGGCCAAGCTGCTAAAGTAGCTAAAGTAGTGATAAATCCTGTCAGTAAAATGGGTCCCATGGAAAGCCCATCGATTCCCAGTCTCCAGTGAAAATCAAAAATATTTATCCATTTAAAATCCTCCTCCAATTGAATTAATGGATCGTCCAATTGGAAATGATAACAGAACACATAGGTTGTTAGAAGGAGTTCTAATAAGCATATACATATAGTATACCACCTAAACACCTTATTCCCCTTATGAGGGAGAAAGAAAATTGAAGAACCTGCGAATATTGGCAAAACTACAAGTAGCGTTAACCAAGGGAAATAACTCGTGATAAAGACAAGATGCGTTTTGACTAAAAAACCCGTGCTCGGAATAATATATTTTATCGAGTACGGGCTTTTGTCGGTAAAAAGGAATCAAATGATTCAAGTGGAGTTTTTTATAACGTATCAATAAGATAGACCCATGCTGCGGGTTGTTTCATGCCATAAATAAACACGGACACTCAAAAAATCTGTTGGACAGGCGGATTCACATCTCTTACAACCTACACAGTCCTCCGTTCTTGGCGCAGAAGCAATTTGCTTAGCTTTACATCCGTTCCAAGGTATCATTTCCAATACATCTGTGGGGCAGGCTCGTACACATTGAGTACATCCTATGCATGTATCATAAATTTTTACTGAATGCGACATTGGGTCTATAAATTCTAGTTTTGAACATAAAAAATTTTCGATCTGGTAAAGTAAAATCAGGAGTAAATGAATTCTATTTATATTGTAGACACCAGACGAATCAATGGTTTATCAAAAAAATCTTAAGAATCAATATATATTTCTAAATCTGTTCATGAAAAACGACCAAGAGACTTTGATTTCCGTTTCAACAACCATGATCATACGAGTCACGCATATGACTTCACATTAACATTGGTCAATGCATCGTCAATATTGCAATAGTAATATGGAAATATAATATTATACATATTACTATAAAAGAATAAAAAATGAAAAAAAAATTTCTATTTATATAATAGTTATGACTAATTATTCAACAAATTTGATTGATTGATACGAGTTGATTTTCTGTTACGATAGATCGACGAAACAATAGCTAGTCCAATAGCTGCTTCCGCGGCTGCAATGGCTATAATAAAGATTGAGAAAATGTCTCCTTTTAATTGACGACTATCAAATATATCGGAAAACGTTACGAGATTAATATTAACCGAATTTAGTATAAGTTCAAGACACATAAGTGCTCTAACCATGTTTCGACTTGTGATCAATCCATAAATACCTATAGAAAATAAATAGACGCTCAAAAAAAGTACATGTTCGAACATCATTGACTAACTCCTCATCAATCTCGATTCATTTCAATATGAACAATAATTCAACGGATTTGATTGACTAGAATCGAGCAATTACAGAAAAAAAGAGGGTATCCGCAGTAGATTAAACTAAAAACTTTCCCCTTTTTCATTTGATTTATAATTTCTAACAATTTTATTAATTCTTATTAATTCTAAGTATTTGCTATTGACGAGCCATAGTAATTGCACCTATCAAAGAAACTAAAAGAATTATAGAAATAAGTTCAAACGGAAGATAAAAATCTGTTGATAAATGAATTCCAATTTGTTGAACGTTACTTATAAGGTCCTGTTCTATAATCTGGTTTGATCTTGTAGTCCAAATAATTCCGTACCACGACGTATCTGGGATAGTAGTAATTAGTGAAAAAAGAATACTTGTACAAACCAATGAAGTGACTCCATCTCCAACAGTCCAAAGATAGGAACCGTTAGAATATTCTGAACCGTTCATGAACATAACAGCAAATATTATTAAGACATTTATGGCTCCCACATAAATAAGGAGCTGTGCGGCAGCTACAAAATGCGAGTTTGCTGGAATATAGAATAAGGATATACAAACAAGAACGAATCCTAATGAAAAGGCAGAATAAATTGGATTGGTAAATAATACTACTCCTAGACCTCCTAATATAAGAAATAATCCTAGAAATACTACAAGTATATCGTGTATTGGTCCAGGTAAATCCATTATGTATAACAAATAAATAAGTCGAAATATTTCATGACCTTACTAAATAGTCCAGGAAAGAGAAGGGTGTTACCTTTATTATTATTTTTTTTTTATATGATGGATTTCTAATTGAATTAAATATTCAATCTTAATATGGTGTAGACATAGATAAAGTTATTTTGGAATTTTATATTTCGAAATCATCGCGAAACTATCGGTTTAAATTAAAGAGTAATTCTCAACAATCAATAGTTATTAATTATTATTTGTAATTTCTGACCAACCAAAAACTTGAATCCTTTATATCAAAAAACAAAATCTTAGTAATCAGTAATTGTTCTTGAATCAAGGGGTTTATCTTTGTCTATTTTGATTTGAGTCGAATTCATAACTGTTTGAATTGTGTAATCTCCAATTACTGACATTGGTAATCGGCCCAAAGCAATTTGATTATAATTCAATTCGTGACGATCATAAGTAGAAAGTTCATATTCTTCAGTCATCGATAAACAGTTTGTTGGACAATACTCGACACAGTTACCACAAAATATACAAACTCCAAAATCAATACTATAATTAAGCAATTGTTTCTTTTTAATATCTTTTTCAAATCTCCAATCAACAACGGGTAGATCTATGGGACATACACGAACACATACTTCACAAGCAATACATTTATCAAATTCGAAGTGGATTCGACCACGGAAACGTTCTGATGTGATCGATTTTTCATAAGGATATTGAATAGTTACAGGTAAACGATTTGTATGGGATAAGGTAATTATGAAACTTTGACCAATGTACCTTGCAGCTCGTATTGTTTGTTGACCATAATTTATGAACCCGGTCACCATAGGGAACATATTGTGGATCTCCGTGAATAAATTGCTGTTTTTTTCTCTTGTTTGAGATCGGTTATAAATCTAGAATATCATTATCCTATTCTATTATTTATAGTGAAACAAGTTGGGACGAAGTTGTCAATAATAGATTACCCAGGGAAATAGGCAAAAGAAATTTCCATCCAAGATTTAATAGCTGGTCTATTCTCATCCTAGGTAAAGTCCATCTTGCTGTGATAGGAATGAACAGAAACAAATAAGCTTTCGCTAATGTAATAAATATTCCAATTGTCATTCCAAAGACTCGAGCCATTTTATTTATTCCGAAAAGTTCAGGAATGGGTATGTACGGAATAGATAAATTCCACCCACCTAAGTAAAGAACTGTTATAAATAATGAAGAAACTAATAAATTTAGGTAAGAAGCAAGGTAAAATAAAGCGTATTTGATACCTGAATACTCTGTTTGATAACCTGCGACTAATTCCTCCTCTGCTTCTGGTAAATCAAAGGGTAATCTTTCACATTCCGCTAGAGAAGAAATTAGAAAAACTACAAACCCTATAGGCTGACGCCACAGATTCCACCCCCCAAAACCATATTTTGACTGTGCCTCAACTATATCAACTGTACTTGAACTGTTAGATAATTATAGTCGATAATAACATCACCGTTCATATCGCTATTTCAAAACCGTACATGAGACCTCGGCTTCATACGGCTCCTCTATGGCCAAAAATAAATGTAAGGACTTGCTCGATATTATCTCCATCTTTATTTAATTTAGATAGTAAATACAATAAATATATATCGGGTAGCCAAAAATTAGACCAATGAAATTCCGTCTGCTAGAATCAAAAATGCGCTTCCGAATTGATCTTATCCATTAGAATTTCTATTTTATTTTTGTTCGGTAATAACTTAATCCTTCAATAAAATACTCGTTATATCAATAACTAGAAAGAAAAAGAAAGAATTGGGCATTAATTCAAAATTCATGATACTAATTCTACTCTATATGTATAGATATAGATATGGATGGGAAAATAATAAATAAAAATATTTTATTATTATTTCTTCACTTTTCTCATTCTATTTTTGCATTCCATTTCTTTTCTTTAGTTCCTCTTCTTCTTTCTCAGAGACTCAGAGAGAGGATACTCTGAAAAAAAAAAATAAAGGATTAGTTCGTTTTTGATAGTCATTTCTTTAATCAGCGAATAGGAGCATACTCTAGATAGGAATCGTGAGGAAGTACTGCTTGGTCATTTCTACCAACTTAAAGTCCTCATTATGATTCGTTTTATCCAAACTTTTTTTTTATAAAAAAATACTGTTTTTTGATATCTTACATTATCTCCATTACTAATCTTTTATGTACCTTGGTGTTCCTAACTGTCCACTGATTTTGGATTGATCCCCGGTATGGTAATACATATAAGACAGTAGTAGTGTAACCCCATACGGTTGATCTTTTGTACCCGCTTCAAGATATAATAATTAGTCAAAGATTATTAATCTTGGGATAAACAGTTTACACTGCTTATGTTTATATTCTTGTACATAGGGAATGAGATTTTATCTTCTTACTGCAAATTTCTAAGCAGTTTGGTTTTACTCATATAACTATCTAGTTTAACTCATCGACCCTAATGATGAATAAAAAATTGATGAATAAAAAATGAAAATACCCATTCAATAATATTCAACCTTTTTACTTTAATTTCATTTCTAAAGAGAAGGGAAAATAATCATGTTCCAACGAATCACACGTAGAGATATTGATAACACACATAGAGTTAATGGTATTTCATAACTAATAGATTGAGCAGCAGCCCGTAGACCACCTGAAAAGGAATATTTATTGTTCGATCCATATCCTGACATAAGAAGTCCAATAGGAGCAATACTTGAAATGGAGATCCATAAAAAAACACCTATACTAAGATCGGCTAAAACAAGGCGATACCCAAAAGGAATTACTAAAAAACTTAGTAGAACTGATATGACCGCTATAGACGGTCCCACGCTAAACAAACGAATATCTCCTCTGGATGGAAGTAGGTCCTCTTTAAAAAGTAATTTGGTCCCATCCGCTAGAGCTTGAAGAATTCCTAATGGGCCGGCATATTCAGGCCCGATACGTTGTTGTATTGCTGCAGATATTTCTCTTTCTAACCACACAATTACGAGTACCCCTATTATGATTCCTAATAGAAGGGTTAAAATAGGAACAAAGATCCATATGAGGCCATAGACTTCTTTTAAGGATTCCGATTTAGAAAAAGAATTGATAACTTGTACTTCTATTTCTGTCGTATCAATTATCATTTCAACGATCAACTTCTCCCATAATGATATCTATACTACCTAGTATCGTCATGATATCAGCCAATTTCATTCTTTTAACTAGTTGAGGTAGAATTTGCAAATTGATAAAACCTGGGGGACGAATTTTCCATCTCCAGGGGAAAACACTACTATCTCCTATCAAATAAATTCCTAATTCTCCTTTTGGGGCCTCTACTCTCACATAAAGTTCTTGTTTTGACAATTCAAAATTGGGTGAAAGTTTTTTAGTAATAAATCTATAGTCAAAATTAGTCCATTCGGAATTTTTTCCTCTATCAAAGCGCCGGACTTCTAAATTTTCATAAGGTCCTCCAGGAATTCCTTCTAGAGCCTGTTGAATAATTTTTATAGATTCCTTCATTTCACCGATTCGTACTAAATAACGAGCTAGCGAATCTCCTTCTTTTTGCCATTGGACTTCCCAATCGAATTTATTGTAAGACTCATAACGATCAACTTTACGAAGATCCCATTGGATTCCAGAAGCTCGTAACATCGGTCCTGATAAACCCCAATTTATTGCTTCCTCTCCACCAATAATCCCCACTCCTTCAACTCGTTCCAAAAAAATGGGATTCCGGGTAATAAGTTTTTGATATTCAACAATTCCTGTTAAAAAATAATCGCAGAAATCCAAACATTTATCTATCCAGCCATAAGGCAGATCCGCGGCGACTCCCCCAATACGGAAATAATTATGCATCATTCGCATACCTGTGGCGGCTTCGAATAGATCATATAACAATTCCCTTTCTCTGAAAATATAGAAAAAGGGAGTCTGTGCGCCAATATCCGCCATAAAAGGTCCAAGCCATAACAAATGAGAAGCTATACGACTCAGTTCCAACATAATTACTCTAATGTAACTGGCTCTTTTAGGTACTTGAACACTTTCCAGTCGTTCTGGTGCATTTACTGTTATTGCTTCTGTGAACATAGTGGCTAAATAATCCCACCGTGTTACATAAGGCAAATATTGTATAATTGTTCGATTTTCCGCTATTTTTTCCATCCCTCTGTGTAAATAACCCAATATGGGTTCACAGTCAATAACATCTTCGCCATCGAGAGTAACGATCAGTCGAAGAACACCATGCATTGATGGGTGGTGAGGGCCCATATTAACTATCATGAGATCTTTTCTTGTAGCCGGTACAGTCATATCTTTTCTTCCTTAATTCATTATTCCATGAATTTCTCAAACGAGGTTCATCACAATGAAAAATCTAATAACTACTATTAACAAATAACTAATAACAAATAACTAAAGAAAAAATTAAAACCAATCTTAAAATTAATGAGTTTTTGACTCCCGAATACCCAATTGACCAATTAATTTCTTATAACGTACTCTATTTTTCTTTGACAAATAATCCAGCAACCGTTGACGTTTTCCCAGAATTTTTCGTAGACCCCTTTGCGATAAAAAATCTCTTTTATGTAATTCCAAATGTGAAGTAAGTCTCCGTATCTTATCCGTGAAACTGAATACTTGAAATTCAACGGATCCGCAGTTTTTCTCTTTTTCTTGTCGAATAGCTGAGATAAATGAATTTTTGACCATAAAAAATAAATTTTTTTTCTTTTCCGTGGATTTTACCGAATCAGGAAAAATAATAATTATTATTATACCAGTTATTTCCAATTAGTTTAATCTATAGCTAGTCCACAAAAATTCTTGATTTCTTGATATATACTACTTTATTTAGTTATTTTATCCAAATCAAATTTGCAATTTGATTTGGATAAAAAGAGACGATCTATTTATGCATTCACGAAAGAGAGTTATTTTTTACCTAAGAAGAAGATTCTGTTAATTTCTTCCTAGATCCAATTGATAAGGAATTAAATCGGTATCATTTATCAGAATGTAACATAGCGTATATCTTTCGGCTTTTATTTTATCTAGCGAATATGTCATACGATAGATATTTTATAAGAAATATACTATTAATTAATTTAACTAATTCTGAATCGTGGATACATATGGATTCTTGACATACTGAAATGACTACCATTATTGGTATCAAACCAATAACGATTCATACAAGCTAAATCCTCTAAGCGATAATTGGGCCAAAGAAACAATTTGAATTTAATAAATTTATTTGCATCTGTATTAAGATGCTTTTTCCCGTTCAAAAATTGTGCACAGTTTTTTATGTTATTTTGATTGCAAAATATTGGATTTCTATCCATAACATTCCAATTCTGGGAATTGAAACAAATTAGAATTCTCAATTCTCTACGACGTCTCGGAGATAGAATATTTTCCGGAACAAGCAAATCATAATGATTTTTGTTTCTATTCACAAGCATATTGCAGTGTCGTGCAATGGATCCATCAAAAATTTTTTGATCAACATATCTATTTTTTATTATGCATTTTTCATTAGTTTGGCGCTTATTCTTATCAACCAATGAAACACCTAGGGTTTGATATATAATATGTTTTCCGTCTTTTTTCATAGATAGACGAATTGGTTCGATAATAAATATTCCCTTTTTTATTAATTTTGTAAGAGTTAAGTCTTTCTGAATCAACATTACGTCCATATGCATCTCTCCTCTTTGAATTGAGGATATAGCAATTTCCCTTGGATCTATGAGTCTAAGTAGAAGACAATATACCTTGATATTATTGATCATTCTTTGATTCAAGGGATCATCCCATCGTAATTGAAAAAGAAAATATTTTTTCAGGAAGAAATTAAGTTCTGCTTCTTTCTTGCTCTTGAATTGTTTTTTCTTTCTACCTTTTTTAATGTCTGCTCCCGTGTAATCTTCTTCAACATCTTTTTTTTTTTTTTGTTTTTTTAGATCGGATACAAAATCTCCTTGGCCTTGTTGTTCGTTTTTTTTTTTTGCATTTTTTAATTCAAGATATTCTTTTTGATTAGCTGATATAGGAAGATTCTTTTTGTGATTTATGCCGATCTTTTCATTTTGACTAATATTTTCATAGAAATGAAAAATAAGTAATTTGATTGGTATGATCCACGGTTTCATTTTATACGCATCAAAAAGTAGCACAAATTCTGGAAAAAACCAAGGTTCTAGGTTTGATATGGTATGATATAACCTTTCTTGATTCATTCCCATCCAATCAAAAAAATATTTTTTTTGATTGGATGGGTTTATTTTGTGATCCATCGTAAAAGAGAAAAGATCTTTTTTTTCAAATTTTTGAAAATTTTTCGTTTCGGTTTTAGCATTTTTATGAATCGTGGTGTCGATATGCGTATTGGTCCAGGTTTTAATTTCAATATTATTTCGAATACAAAAATGGAGAATTCTACAATCAAAAAATTTTCTATCCATATTTTTGTTCGTATCAATAATGGATCTTTTTTCTAGATAATCACTAATAGCTATACTTATCAATCCATAAAATGATTCGGGTTTCGGTGTACTGAAATTATATGGAATTTGTTTGTCCCCCACTTGTAATGTTGATCCATAAATATATGAGTTCCCACTATTCCCGTAATTTATATATTTATATGATAAAAGATCATATCCGTAATGTTTTTTCAATTTTTCTTTTTGACGTATTGATGAATCGACTGCATATGGATAGCAGTTTTGTTTCATGTAATGAATTAATTGGTCTTTTTTTTTTCTATATAAATCCAATTTCATTGAGTTTTTCTTTTGAATTGTACGACATTGATTGACTCTATTTCGCCATTTTTTCGGTACTAAGGGGGACCACTTGGTCTGAGATAAATTGTATTGATAATGACTCCTTAACCAATTTTTCCATTTATTCATTCCAGACTTATGAATTTTCTTATACCTTGGTTTGGAATCAAATATTCCTCGTGTCGTACAATAATTCTTGATTATATCACTAAGAAAAGGATAGGTACCCTGATATTGAAGTACAGATCTCAAATGATACTTGTTAAGTAATTGATTTTGTGATAATTTGTAAAAAACATAGGCTTGAGACAAAGAAGATAAGTCACAAGAAATATTAGAAAACGACTTTTTTATAGTCGAAATAAAGTTCATTGTATTTTGATTTGTTTTCTCAATTCCTTCTTGATTTGTTTCATCGTTGTAAATGGATTTGTTGATAATTTTTTTTGTTGATTCAAAGAAAAGTTTTGCATTGATCCTCGGAATCTTAATGATACATAGTAATATATCTATGTATATTTTTTCAATGAGGGATTTTATAAAATAATGTGATTTACGTATTAATCGGATATTTTTTCTTTTGAATATTTTCCAAATATCCTTCTGTGATTCCGATCTTTTATCATCACAAATTCGAACTATTTTTTTTTTATCTTTTGTGATTCCTTCTGTTTGAGTCCTAATTGTGATTGTTTTATTAGCAAGATCTTTGATTTTCGTTTCTATGAGTGAAGAATTTTCATTTACACAATTCATGGATCGAATTTGAGTGGTCGATTCACGGATAATCTTATTATTTATATTGGAATCTTTTCCGCTTTCATTCGGTTCATATACTTTCATCTCCCTCAATTTCAATAAGAAAATGGGGTTTATTTTTTCAAGTTCTTTCATTATTAAGTTTATAACTAGAACTATTTTGATGACCCATCTTGTTTTTTCTTTTGAAACTTTTTGAAACCGTTTTCTTCTTTCTTTGAAAACCTTTATAACTTGAAAAAATTGCTTTTTCCATTTTTTCATTTTTTTTTCGAGTTCTTTAAAAATGGGTTCAAAAAAAGAAGGTCGTTTTCGGGGAGACCCAAAAGGTAGTTCGGCTTCCTTTCCCCAGATTGTTAAAAAACAAAAATTGTCTTTTTTATCCTTTTTCTTTATTTTCTGATCTCGATGATGAGATCGTATTTTAGATCTTCTCCAAGGTTTCAGACAGAAGGGAAATAAAATCTTTATTTGAATACCGTCTGTTAACCAATTTTGGGGAAATTCTGTTTCTGATAATTGAACGCCATTATAGGTACATTTAACATGCATTTCTTTATTCCATTCCTTCAAATCCTCATACCATTCGGGGAATTGCAATAATAACATACGGCCGATATTTTTAGCTATTATGAATAAGGGTAATATAACGTATTTTCTAAGAAAAGATTGGGTTACTAACATTAAACCTCTTATTGCTTGAGTAAATATAAAGGTATCCCAAGCTTCTGATATTGCTATTCGTTCATTTTCCTCTTCTTTTTCTTCGTTTGTTTTCTCCTTTTCTTTTGTCTCCTCCTCCTCAAAATAAGAAATTTGTAATTCTGGATTTCCCACTACCCAATTCCTAAAAATGAGATTAATCGGTTTAGAGATATCAAAAAACGAAAAAAAAAATGTTTTGTCTATTCGATCAAAAAAAAGTGGAGAATGCACATTTGCTTGAAACATTTCCCAAGTAACTGTTTTACGTCTTTGAGCACGCATGGATCCTTTGATTATACCCCGGCGAAAATCTGATTGTTGTGAGTAACGTATCAAAGCCACTTCCTCTTCTTCATCACTAGTGCTAGTATTACTAGCACTATTATTACTAGTACTATTATTACTAGCACTGGAATTAGTACTCTGATTGTTATCAGTATAAATTACCACGCGTTTGCCTTTTCTTGAACGAATTTCAGGATCTTCCGTCGATTCTTCTTCATTTTCTTCTTCTTCTTCTTCCAAATCGTCTGTCAATTTGTATGACCACCGAGAAACCCTTTTACTGATTTCTTCCATTCCAATAGATTTCTTTTTTATTGTTGTTAGATCGTTTGGATCAGTTGTAATTACATCGAATATAAATTTCAAAGATTTTGCTTGACTTTCTGAATCAACTCTTCGTGCGCGTTCAAAAGATAATTTGTCGGTTGAGGTTAAAAAATTCCCAATCGAATTCAATAATAATTCCCCGCCAAAGTCGAATCTATTTTTTTGATGTTCCAATTCTTGAGAATCATTATGAAATAGACCATGAATCTTATTTATCCAAAATATTTTTACGGAATCTGCCGTGGAAGTTATTAAATCATTCATGATTGCACGTGAATCTAATTTTTTTATTGTTCCCCGATAGGGCCCGTTCAAAAAAGGATCATACCTTTTGGGTAAGTATTCTTCTTCATTTTCATCATCACACAATCTGGTCCTTTTTTCTAGCATATCTAAAGCAAGAGATCCCTTCTCTTTTTCTAGAATTTTTATTCGACTTATTAATTCATTGTTTAAGTTGTATTTTTTTTGTTCATTGGTATAAACCCAATAATTATACAAGTCTTCTTGCGATAGTTTTTCTGTCGTGTACAAAGAAATTTTCCGCTCTATCATTTCTGAAAAAGTGGATAAACTGGGTGGATATGTAAAAGATACTATTTGTTTCCCATCACTAGGGCATATATAAAAAAAATATTGTGACATTTCATTTCGTACAGCATTTTCGAATCGATCATTTTTTATATATCTCCATGGTCGATTCCATCGTTTAGAATCGAAAAGAAAAGTTACAATAGATTTTTCAAACCAGAAATGCTTTTTTTGATTTTTCTCTTCTTTATTTAAGTTACGTTTTTCCAATTCCCAATTATCTTGATGGGTATCAAGATAAGAATATTTGTAAACTGGACTATTTTTGTCTTCGGTGGATCCCTCTTGTTCCTGTTTAGTCTTCTTCGTTTCTACATCGCTTTCTTCCTTTCTTTCTTCCGTTTCTGAGGTTTCTTTCAGTTTCTTAGTGACAATAGGCGACGGCATTCTGCCTAAATAGTAGACACAGGTGATAAATAAGAGAATACTAAAGATTCGAGCCATAGAATTTCTCAATTCTGACACAAGGTACTTATTAGATCGAATCGAATGATTTTGCCGTATCCAGAATAATACCAATCCAACCCATTTCATGAATAAAATGTGACCAATTAACCAACCAACAAAACTACTTGTTACAAATAACATCTTGTTGTTGCATCGAAACATATAAATGTTGACTAATCTGGCTAACGTTGAACTTGGTAAAATGAAATGGTTGAATAATTGAAAAATTAGATTATTCAGGAATACACATTGAATGCTGAGATTACGCATTGAATTTCTGGTAGTAGATCCATAATAAAAAAAGTTTTTGTGATTGTTCCAGAAGAAATGAAACAAAAGATACGGTAGAACTAGGACAGTTATTGTATGAGGTCTACCCAATGCTA